TCAAAAACAAACTCAAAAAAGGGGGTATGCCACCTTTTTTGAGTATATCCATTGAGATGCTTTATAACAGGTTTTCAAAAAAACCGATGATAGAGGAGGGAATCGAAAAACCGATGATAGAGGAGGGAATCGAAAAACCGATGATAGAGGAGGGAATCGAAAAACCGATGATAGAGGAGGGAATCGAAAAACCGATGATAGAGGAGGGAATCGAAAAACCGATCCCCAATTTTCCATCTGTTGAATATAAGAAAGAAAAAATCATTAAGAAATGTCCGTATTATGTTCCTAGCTGCAAGGAGACTATGAGGTGGACACTTCTTTTTTGGGGTTTAACTTATATCGAAAAAAAGATCAATCCATCTGGCAAGAGAAATTACGCCCTATACGGGTATTGTGTTTATTCAGGGTACGTATCCTTTCAAGCTTTAAGAGAAATGTATTGGGAATATTCGAATAGCCCGTTGGAGGTAGAGGTATCAGTAAAGGTGAAGATGTAGATTAAAAATAAAATTTTTATTAAATATGTATTTTGAAAATATATATATTTTTTAATTTGAAAAATCGAAAAAATGAGAATATGTCTATTAGTATTAATAGATATATTCTCATTTTTTTATTTTATTTATGGATTATGGAACAGATATATCAATATGCGTGGATAATACCCTTCCTTCCACTCCCAGTTCCTATGTTAATAGGACTGGGACTTCTTCTTTTTCCGATAGCAACAAAAAGCCTTCGTCGTATGTGGGCTTTTCAGAGTGTTTTATTGTTAAGTATCGTCATGATTTTTTCGATGAATCTGTCTATTCAGCAAATAAAGAATTGTTTTATCTATCAACATGTATGGTCTTGGATCATCAATAATGATTTTTCTTTAGAATTTGGTTACTTGATTGATCCACTTACTACTATTATGTCAATTTTAATCACTACTGTCGGAATTATGGTTCTTGTTTATAGTGATAATTATATGTCTCATGATCAAGGATATTTGAGATTTTTTGCTTACATGAGTTTTTTCAGTAGTTCTATGTTGGGATTAGTTACTAGTTCTAATTTGATACAAATTTATATTTTTTGGGAATTGGTTGGAATATGCTCGTATCTATTGATAGGATTTTGGTTCACACGACCTGTTGCAGCAAATGCTTGTCAAAAAGCGTTTGTAACTAATCGTGTTGGGGATTTTGGTTTATTATTAGGAATTTTAGGTTTTTATTGGGTAACCGGCAGTTTCGAATTTAGAGATTTATTCGAAATATTTAATAACTTGATTTATAACAATGAGGTCCATTTTTTATTTGTTACTTTGTGTGCTGTTCTATTATTTGCCGGCGCAGTTGCGAAATCTGCACAATTTCCTCTTCATATATGGTTACCTGATGCAATGGAGGGCCCTACTCCGATTTCCGCCCTTATACACGCTGCTACTATGGTAGCAGCGGGAGTTTTTCTTGTAGCTCGCCTTCTTCCTCTTTTCATACTCATACCTCCCGTAATGAATTTCATCTCGTTAATTGGGTTATTAACCGTATTTTTAGGAGCTACTTTAGCTCTTGCTCAAAAAGATATTAAGAGAGGATTAGCCTATTCCACAATGTCTCAATTGGGGTATATGATGTTAGCTCTAGGTATGGGATCTTATCGCAGTGCTTTATTTCATTTGATTACTCACGCTTATTCGAAAGCATTATTGTTTTTAGGATCGGGATCCATTATTCATTCAATGGAAACTCTTGTTGGATATTCTCCAAATAAAAGTCAGAATATGGTTCTTATGGGAGGTTTAACAAAACATGTGCCGATTACCAAAACTTCTTTTTTCTTAGGTACACTCTCTCTTTGTGGTATTCCGCCTCTTGCTTGTTTTTGGTCCAAGGATGAAATCCTTAATGATAGTTGGTTGTATTCACCGATTTTCGCAATAATAGCTTGGTCTACAGCGGGATTAACCGCATTTTATATGTTTCGGATCTATTTACTTACTTTTGAAGGACACTTAAACGCAAATTTTCAAAATTACAGTGGAAAAAAAAATACACCCTTCTATTCAATATCTCTATGGGGTAAAGAGGGTTCAAAAAGGATTAACAAAAATTTTTGTTTGTTAACCTTATTAACAATGAATAATACTGAAAGTGCTTCTTTTTCTTCAAAGAAGACATATCAACTTGATGAGAATGTAAGAAACATGACACAACCCTTTATTACTATGACTTCTTTTGGGAATAAGAAGTCTTATTTATATCCTTATGAATCGGATAATACTATGTTATTCTCTATACTTGTATTGGTTTTATTTACTTTGTTCATTGGATTCCTAGGAATTCCTTTCAATTTCAATCAAGAAGGAGTCAATTTAGATATATTATCAAAATGGTTAACCCCCTATATAAACCTTTTACACCCAAATTTGAATAATTCAATTGATTGGTATGAATTTGCGAAAGATGCTGTTTTTTCAGTCAGTATAGCCTATTTTGGAATCCTTATAGCGTCCTTTTTATATAAACCTGCTTATTCATCTTTGCAAAATTTGGACTTAATTAATTTTTTTGTTAAAAGAGGCTCGAATAGAATTCTTTCAGACAAAATTATAAACGGTCTATATGTTTGGTCATATAATCGTGGTTACATAGATGCTTTTTATGCAACATCTTTAACAGGAGGTATAAGAGGGTTGGCGGAATTCACTCATTTTTTTGATAGGCGAGTAATTGATGGAATTACGAATGGGGTTGGTATTATGAATTTCTTTGTAGGAGAGGGTATCAAATCTATTGGGGGCGGGCGTATCTCTTCTTATCTTTTCTTGTATTTATCTTATGTATCCATTTTTATATTAATTTACTACTTATTTCTTTTGGAATCTATAAGAAAAATCTTTGGTTTTTAATTTTATAGTAAATATAATATTTTATATTTATATAGTAATATAATAGGAAAGAATGATTGGTTTTGAACAATAGATGTCTTTCACATCCAACTAAAACAATGAATAACCTCTTCATTTTTAAATGGCAGTTCCAAAAAAACGTACTTCTATATCAAAAAAGCGGATTCGTAAAACTATTTGGAAGGCGAAGGCATATTGGTCCGCGTTAAAAGCTTTTTCATTAGGGAAATCCCTTTCTACCGGGAATTCAAAAAGTTTTTTGTACGACAAATTCAAAATGACTAAGTCATAAAACATTGGAATAAACCAAATTGATTTGACTCAAAAAATTGTCTCATTTCATTGTTCATCTAAATCTAAAAATAAAGAAGAATTTCCATTCCCTATTCATTGGCCGAAAACAAAATAATAGGGAATGGAAGTAGAATTAAAATGCTTCTGTTTACTAAATTTGAAAAAGAATGTTTTTGAAAAAAGAATAAAGACAAGATCCAAGATTTTACCTTTCTTTTTAGTAGATTTTCTCATTTCGAGGACAGGGTCTTATTTTTTTCCATCAAACTATTTGTCTATACTAAGACAAATAGGTTTCTCTAAATAATATATATTTAGAAGGGGATATGTAAGATTCTTAGTTAAAATGAAAGGAATTGGTGAAACTAATTGATTCCATTTTGATAACCTTTTGTATAGTATAACTTTAGGATTTCTTTTGTGTTCATTGAAAAATGTATCTTTTTGTTTCAAATTTGAGAAATCGGATAAATGGGAAAGAATTCATTAAAAAATGAAAATCTTTTTTTGTTCTACCCCTACTAGCTAGAAGATAGAAGCATCTAGTTACAACAATTCGATTCCAGGAGAGAGAACATAAACTACACCAAAGTCCTAAGGGAAGAAAAAAATGGGAAGAAATCAAATGAACACCTTAAATGCAAATAAGGAACCTTCCAATCCCATTTGAACGAATTTGAACGCATCCTATTTTATCTTGCCTAAAAAAGATTGCATTGATTTTCTTTCTTCAATCTCGACGATTGAATATGAATAGGCTATTATGAATTCTAGCAAGCCGCTATGGTGAAATCGGTAGACACGCTGCTCTTAGGAAGCAGTGCTAGAGCATCTCGGTTCGAGTCCGAGTAGCGGCAGTCCGTCTTCTAAAAGAGATACAATAGATCCTATAATAAATAAAATTCTTGATTTCTATTTCGTAATTAATGGATTCCTCTTTTTTTTATGATATTTTCAATTTTAGAGCATATCTTAACTCATATTTCCTTTTCGATCGTTTCCATTGTAATTACAATTCATTTGATAACCTTATTCGTCGATAAAATGAAAAAACTATATGATTCGTCAGAAAAGGGCGTGATAGCGACCTTTTTATGTATAACGGGATTATTAGTCACTCGTTGGATCTATTCAGCACATTTCCCACTAAGTGATTTATATGAATCATTAATCTTTCTTTCATGGAGTTTCTCAGTTATTCATATAGTTCCCTATTTCAAAAAAAAGAAAGAAAGTTTAAGCACAATAACTGCGTCAAGTGCTATTTTTACCCAAGGTTTTGCTACTTCGGGTATTTTAACTGAAATACATCCATCTACACTATTAGTACCGGCTCTTCAATCCGAGTGGTTAATAATGCACGTAAGTATGATGATATTGGGCTATGCAGCTCTTCTATGTGGATCGTTATTTTCAGTAGCACTTCTAGTCATTACATTTCGAAAAAACATAAATCTTTTTTGTAAAAGTAATCGTTTATTAAATGAGCCATTTTATTTTGGTAAAATTCAATATATGAATGAAAGAAGAGATGTTTTACCAAAGACTTCTTTTTTTTCTTCTAAAAATTATTACAGATGTCAATTGATTCAACAATTGGATTATTGGAGTTATCGTGTAATTAGTCTAGGGTTTCTTTTTTTAACCATAGGTATTCTTTCGGGAGCAGTATGGGCTAATGAAGCATGGGGGTCGTATTGGAATTGGGACCCAAAGGAAACTTGGGCTTTTATTACTTGGATTGTATTCGCGATTTATTTACATACTCGAACAAATCAAAAGGTAGAGGGTGCAAATTCCGCAA